GCCCCCGTAGAGATTTCTCGGTTTCGAAATGTCTCGAAACCTTGAGTAGTAAAAAAGAGTGGGATGCTATATTGCCAGGATTGGATTTCATATTCGAATGAACCTCGTAATCGTAAAAAAGTAGGTTTTTTAGCTATGGACCTAGCAAAAGAAAAATTGAGATAGGTTCCTATAGTATTGGATTCCCCCCCTCACAATCGGACGTGAAGGTTTCCTCTCATCCGGCTCAAGTAGTTACACCAAATAAAGAAAGGGGTTCTTCTTCTTTTTAAACTTTGTTCGAGAAAACCCTACAAAAAGCTACTCTTTACTCAAGTTCCCAGTAAGTACCAGCCTCATTCTTATCTTATTTGATTTTTGATTTTCACTCTAACCTTTTAGACTTTCTTTTATGTTTACGAAAAAAAAACGAAAAAAAGGAAATGTGAAATTCTTGAGTAGTCTACTTCCCCTCAAATGATGAATCCCCTGAAAGGAATATTTTGGGACTCTTAAAGGATTTCTTTGTCTATGATATTGTATTGTTCCATTGGATCTTTTTTAGGTCTCTACTCACCTCGATGGTTATTATCCCTTGAAGCATATATGCGATAGATAAGCTCCCGTAACCATATTCGCTTGTGCTTGCCTGAACATAATTTCTTTTTTAAATAAATGGAATGTATAATTCCACAAAAAGTCTTTTTTCACGAGGTATAACTAACTATTCCTATATTATCTGTTACGGAATCGACCATAGATCAATTCCCCTATTCTTCCATTTTTTTTTGAAATCTTGAATGCACCCATAATTCTGAGCTTCATGTTCCTCCTCCCAAGATACATGTCAGAGCCAGGGGCATCCCAATCAGATTAAATGGGATGACAGTTTCTCAGTCCAAATCTGTCAAATGAAAATTTCGATCAAATCACACATCGCAATATACTAGGCCCTCTAATTCCCTAAGAGGCTTATCTAAAAGATTCGCAATATAACTAGGAAGACGTTTCAAATACCACACATGAGTCACTGGACATGTCAGTTTGATGTATCCCATTTGGTACCTTCGTATCCGAGAATCAACAAATTCCACCCCGCATTCTTCACAAAATTTCGGGTCTTCTTTTTCAGTCCCAATTCCTCGGTAATTTCCACAAGCACAAATCCCACTTTTTATGGGTCCAGAAATTCTTTCACAAAACAATCCATCTTTTTCCGGTTTATTAGTTTTATAATGAAAAGTATAGGGTTTTGTCACCTCTCCAACTATCTCTCCATTGGGTAGAATCTTTTTTGCCCAAGCCCTGATTTGTTGAGGGGAAACTGGTCCAATTCGAAGTTGTTGATGTTTATACTGGTCAATCATAGAATAGAAATTCTGATTCATTGAGATCAAGCTTCCTTCCTATCCATCTGGAAGTTCTTTTCAGATACAAGGAAATGATTCAGTTCCAGGGACAAAGATCGTAGTTCTCGAACGAGCAATCGAAAAGATTCTGGAGCACCCTCTGGGTTAGGTACTGTTGCCCCAATAATCGTAGCACCAAGTACTTCTTGACGAGCTCTAATATGATCAGATTTGTAAGTAAGCATCTCTTGTAAGATATGAGCAACACCAAATCCCTCTAGAGCCCAAACTTCCATTTCCCCTACTCTTTGTCCCCCTTGTTTAGCCCTCCCTCTAAGGGGTTGTTGTGTAACAAGTGCGTAATGCCCGCTGGAACGTCCATGGATTTTATCATCAACTTGATGGATTAATTTTAGGATATAGGACTTTCCTATTAGAACAGGTTGTTCAAAAAGATCTCCTGTTCTTCCATCAAATATTCTGCTTTTTCCCGGATATTCGGGTTCAAATACCCATGGATTTTTTGTTTTCTTACTGGCTTCATATAATTCGGAAAACACTAGTTTTCTTGAGGCCTCTTGCTCATATCTCTCATCAAAAGGTCCTATTCTATAATGTTTCTTTAGCAGATCCCCCGCTAACCCGAGTGAACATTCAAATATCTGTCCCACATTCATTCGTGAGGGGACTCCTAATGGGTTGAATACCATATCAACGGGCGTTCCATCTTGCAAATAGGGCATATCTTGTCTAGACAAAATCTTAGAAATTATACCCTTATTCCCATGCCTTCCAGCTACTTTATCACCTACTTTGATTTCACGTTTCTGTGAAATATATACACGAATCCTTTCTGGATTAGAATTGGAAACCCCTCTTCTATAGATCCATCTCACATCAATAACTCGACCCCTTCCCCCTATAGGTAGTCTTAGAGAAGTTTCTTTTGAAGTGGATACCTGAATGCCAAGTATAGCTCGTAATAATCTATCCTCCGGGGCATATGAGGATTCACTCGCTGTCTGAGGTGTTAATTTACCTACTAAGATATCACCTGTTTCTATCCAAGATCCCAGCATCACAATTCCATTTCTGTCTAAATTTCGGAGTAAATGAGCCTCTAAATGCGGGATCTCCTTAGTGATTCTTTCAGGACCTTGGCTTGTTACATGAGTCTGAATTTCATATTTCCGGATGTGAAAAGAAGTATAAATATCTTTATAAACCAGACGTTCGCTAATTAGTACTGCATCTTCAAAATTGTAACCTTCCCATGGCATATAAGCTACTAATACATTTTTTCCTAAAGCGAGTTCCCCACCAGCTGTAGCCGCACCGCCCGCTAGAATTTGTCCCTTTTTAATGTATTTACCCCGCTGAACCTGAGTTTTTTGATTCATACAAGTATTTTTGTTGGAACGTTGATACATAACCAATGGAATGCTTAGAGTATCCCCATTACTTGATAAAATGATCTTTTGAGTATCAGTATAAATGATTTTTCCCTTGCGTTCGGCTATAACTGAAACCCCCGAATCTAGAGCCGTTTGTCCTTCCAACCCAGTTCCAACAATGCACTTCTCGGACCGAGAAAGGGGAACTGCTTGGCGCTGCATATTAGAACTCATTAAAGCTCGATTCGCATCATTATGCTCAATAAAAGGAATGAGGGAAGCTCCAATAGAAAAATATTGGAAGGGAAAAATGCTTCTAAGATGAATCTCTTCCCATGCAATAGTCAGGAATTCTTGACGATATCGAGCTGGAACAACCTGTTGTTCTTGAATATCCCGATTCAAGGCCAAAGAATTTCCTGCTGCTACCATATAATATTCATCTCTATTTGGTGATAAATAAACCATCTGTGCCTCTTTTGATCTCTCAGATAATCCATAAAATGGACTCTCTATAGATCCCCAATAACCAACCTTCACATGAATAGCTAATGATCCCATAAGTCCAACATTGATTCCTTCGGACGTGTCAATTGGACAAATACGTCCATAGTGACTCGGGTGGATATCTCGTATTCGAAAACTAGCAGTTCGCCCCGTCAATCCTCCAGGACCCAAATAACTCCATTTTCGCCCATGAACAATTTGTGTCAACGGATTAGTTCGATCCAAAACTTGAGATAAAGGGTGTAGGCCAAAAAACGATTCATAAGTAGTTGTTAATGAAGTTGAAGTTACCAAATTTTGAGGAGTCGGTATCAATTTATGCCTGATTGCTCCACATATAGTTCCTCGAACCGTATTTTCTAAACGAACAAGAGCCAATCCGAATTGATCCTGTAATAGATCTGCTACAGAACGAATACGTTTATTTTTCAAGTGACTCATATCGTCAAGTGTACCCATTCCCAATTTAATTCCAATCAAATGATCCACAGCAGCCAATAAATCTCGTGGTAACAAAAATGTATTGTTTTGGGGTATATCAAGATTAAGTCTCCGGTTCATATTTCGTCGACCAATCTTTCCTAACTCACATCTTTGTTGAAAAAATTTCTTTTGTAATTCCTTGCATAAGGACTCAGAAAAGACTGGATCCCCCCCTACACAGGCAAATTGTTGATAAAACTCCAAAATAGCATTTTCTTTTGACCCAATCTTTTTTTTCTCTTTATCATTCGGGAAAGACAAGAAAATCTCAGGGTAACAAACATTATCTAAAATTTCTCTTATATTCGAACCCATAGCTGATGATAGAACTAGAATAGATATTTTTTGTTTTCTACTTACACGGGCCCATATCCTTGCTTTTCTATCAATTTCTAATTCCGACCTTCCCCCCCAATCCGATATTATAGTACTGGTATAGACAGAAACTCCGTTATGTTCCAATTCTGAACGATAGTAAATACCGGGACTTTGCAATATTTGGTTGATCACAATTCGGTATATTCCATTTACTATAGAGGTTCCAAAAGAATTCATTATAGGGATGTTTCCAATAAAAACGGTTTGTTCTTGCATATTTCTACCGGTTTTCCAAATTAAGACCGCGGGTACATATAATTCAGAAGAATATGTGAGTGATTCATACACAGCATCTCTTTCTGTTATCAAGGGCTCTACCAATTGATATGTTTCCACAAAGAATTGAAATTCAATTTCTTGATCTCTATCTTCAATTTTTTGAAACTTATGAAATTCTTCCGTCAAGCCCTGATTAATGAACCTACAAAATCCCTCAAATTGTATCTGACTAAATCCAGGTATTGTGGACATTCCCTCATTTCCATTCTGGAGCATCTTAATCTGAAGTTTCCTCTTTATTGAAAAAATCCCATTATCGGCTTTTGGCTCACTATTCATCGAACCCTACCAATTGATCTAGCAATGATGGAATGGATATTCTGTTTACTGAATTACATAAAATTTTAGTCAACTCCATCCATATATATCGTATGAACGAAAGCAAGACAGAGAAATGAAGGGCATTTTCGATGCAAGTTCGAATTTGATCTTGAGACAGGTACAAATAGAAAGAAATGGAAATTAATAAAGCATTCCTGGGAAAAATTCTGTCACTTAGGCTGATGGAGTCTTTTATCGGATATAAAAATTGATCCAATTTAGACCTAATACCTAATTCTTTTATTATGATATTAATGATTATGATATTAATGATCAGCGTACAAAAAAAGAAAAAATAAATGAGTTTAGGATTTAATCTGCTCTCTATGAATGAGATAAAAACAGAAGAATTAGGAACAGCATAGAGTTTCCCTTTTTTTTTAGCACACGCAATTGAATGTTCAAAAAGGAATTCACAAATCTTTTTTTGGTAGTAAAATTTCTAAAATACAATGGAATTGCGTACGTATATAGTCATAGGAGTAATCTTTAGGAAGTACATGACGATATAGCTATCTAGCTATCCGTATATCACATCTTTTATAAGAATTGAACTTGGTGCAACCTAGGTTAGGTCGTACTCTATCATAATGTCTATCTTCTATTCATATTCAATGAAATATTCAAGCACAATGATCCTATATAGGGATATGTGCATAAGAAATTGGTATCCACGTATAACAATTTCTGTTCTAGAGTTTACACTTTTCTGGGGTTTACATATACACATATATTTTCTTATAATTAGAATTGATCATGTAATTGATAATGATTAGTCGGAAATCAATTGGATTTTGCATCCATTAAGATAAGGAGATACAAAATTAAGAGCTGTTCGCTAATTCAAAGTAAGAAAAAAAAGTAAGTAAGAGTAAAAGAGTAATAATTAAATATTAAATAGTTAATGGAGTAAAGAGTAATTTATTCGAAATTGACCTGCATTTTACAGTCTGTGACCGGGCCGGGAATCTTTTCACTTTTCTATAGATTCGATAGATCTATAGAAAAGTGAAAAGAGAAGGTAAGTTTTTAAGCGACGCGTGTTTTGAGATAAAATCAATCGAAGAAAAGAATAGAAATCGGATCCAATAAAAAAGAGGAATTTTTTTTTGAAAAGGATAAGTACAATGGGATTTAAGATCCAAAAATAAAAGAAATTAAGAAAGTAAAAAATTCAAATCAAAACCAAAATGAGGAGAGGAATAGAAATAGAATAAAATAGAATATCTAAAGAATATCTAAGTCTAAGAATATTAAGAATATAGAATTCTAGAATTTCATATTCTTAATACTTAATATAATATTCTTAATCTTAATATAATAATAATCTTAATATAATAATATAATTATATATAATATATAGTTTATATATAATTAATTTAATATAATTAATTTAGAATAGAATCTTATAGAATTTATATACTTTACATAGAATTTCTTATATAATTTCTTTCTTCTTTATTCTTCTTCATTTCTTTATCTGTTTTGGATGTAATTTGGCGGCATGGCCAAGTGGTAAGGCGGGGGACTGCAAATCCTTTATCCCCGGTTCGAATCTGGGTGTCGCCTGATCAACAAAAAAAGACTTGGAATTTCTTAATCCTGTTGATCAAACTTGACGAATTTTTGCCCCGCAAAAGCATAGGCAAGGGCTAGGTCTGTCGATACTTGATTTTGAGAACCATAGGTCCTATAAAAGACTGTCATCTTTTTTCTCAAAATCTGGGTTCTGAGTGTGGCTCAAAAAAGTACCAATAAATCTGAACAACCCAATCTTATGAAAGATTGGTTTGGGCTATTCTGAATTGAATCAAATAAAAGAAATAGCGAGAATTCATTCTGGAGAACTATGAAAGTAAGAAGTCGGAAATCTTGGTATCCAAACCAAAGGTTCCTAAGAGACACTCCTTTTTGGCTACTAAGGTTTAATAAAAGATTCTAAAAAAGACTCTAAAGACTCCCTAATTATTTTACACTTTTTTTTTTCTTAATATTGAGGTAACTCTGTTTGCGATGAAATTAGATTGGATAGGCTGATGGTAAATTCATTTAAGAATTGTGGCAAAGAACTGAAGATACTTTGTATTCAGACTCACTAGAGGTTCTGAGTACTGTTCATAAATTGAATCAGAATGGTTGACTGGCTCTTCTTTGTATTTGTATCTTTTATTTTTTCTTATTCTATTTTTTTTCAATTCTTTGCTATTTCAATAGAATTCTATAGAATAAGAAATCTATGAACTTTTTATGAGTGGATTCATGAAATTGTTTCATAAAAAGCCGTAAGTAAGAATCCTGTTTTGACTCTGCACCATTGATTCCACTATGATTATGAATCAATAATGGAATCATTCCTTCATTTCATAGAGATAGGGATAGGGGGCATCATTCGCATGGATATAGTAAGTTTCGCTTGGGCTGCTTTAATGGTAGTGTTTACATTTTCTCTTTCACTTGTAGTATGGGGAAGGAGTGGGCTTTAGAGCTAGGAATAGGAATAATACTTTACTGAAAAATCTACTTCTATCAATTGTGATCGTTTTGCGAAAGCTTAAAAAAACTTGACTTGCTTTAGTTTATCTATATCTATATATTATTTCTTAGATATATTAGTAGTATTATATTCTTAGTAATATTCTATTATTCTATTAGTATTAGATTTCTATTGAATCCTGTATTAATATTAAAGAAAGAGTTTTCTTTTCTTATTCTTTATTTATTATTTTTAATTTCTAATACTTAAATATCTAATATTTCTAATATTATTAGATTTTTCTAATTCTTTAATATATGATTTAATATATGATTTA